CGTAACTGCATATTTACAATACAGACGTGGTGACCAGTTGGGCCTTTGATTAATTATTTTGATTGACCTCCCTCTTTCTTTAATTCGAGGGAGGTCAAATTCAGATTACTGTTCGAGTTAGCAAAGTTATTTTGGTGAAGTTCGACTTAAACAAGAATGGAATCACGCCCTGTAGGATTTGAACCTACGACATTGGGTTTTGGAGACCCACGTTCTACCGAACTGAACTAAGAGCGCTTGGACTTCAAGAAAAGGTGTAACCCCAATATATCTTGCATGCGTATACTCTAGTATCATAAACTTCAAAATTAGTATGTTAAAATTGAATCGATCTCAATTGATCGCTCCCTGCTGCTGAAAGAAAAAGTAATAAGTCGGGAAAGGATGACAGGATTTGAACCTGTGACATTTTGTACCCAAAACAAACGCGCTACCAGGCTGCGCTACATCCCTTTCAATCGGCCTACAGTATCATTGTAGAGAATTCTTATCTTCTTTTCATATCATATGGTTATTTCTTCCATTGATATCTACAATCGTTTCTTATTTTTCATTTCATATAACATAAAATAATAATAACATAAAAGACTTCTATCCATATGAAACCCACTGTAAAAAAAGATAAAGATTTTTCGGGAATGCTTAGTAAGAAAAGGAAAATGGATTTCAATTTGAATTAAGGGTTCTACGTATAAATACAAGTGGGCCTTAACTACATATACATCTGATCAGTTATGTATTTCAATAAAAATAAAGAAGGAGGGTTTCCAATGCAAGATCTAAAAACTTATCTCTCCACGGCACCGGTACTAAGTGCTTTATGGTTCGGATCTTTAGCAGGGCTATTGATAGAGATCAATCGATTTTTTCCGAATGCACTGATATTCCCCTTTTTTTCATCCTAGTTATTAACGGGTGAAGAAAATTAGAGATACAATTCTTCTCCCCCTCTTTTTTCCTTTATTCTTTTTAGGCTAAGGGAGGAAAGAGAAAAAAGAAAAATGGATTACACTTCATCGCAATTGGGTTCAAACTCGAATGAACTTTATATTATATAATGGATAATGGGGAGAGAGCGTAAATATAAATGTGGCTCTAGCCGGAGCAATGCAGTATCATATAAGATACCTAAATAAAATATTGTAAACTAAATTGAATTGAAATCACTAATAAATTGTAGTTAAAACTCTTTGTAGTACTTAATGATTTTAGTTAATTTACTCTCACTCTATTGATTGAAATGAAATCTTTTCTAATTGGATTTTGAGTTAGTAACTTCTCTTTTTTTGTTTCTTTCTTCGTTTCAGATTTAAACTAAAATAAAGGAGCCAGAATTCAAAGGAGGTTCATGGCCAAGGGTGGTAAAGATGCCCGAGTAACTGTTATTTTACAATGTACCAGTTGTGTCCGAAAGGGTATTAATAAAAGGTCAACGGGTATTTCCAGATATATTACTCAAAAGAATCGACACAATACGTCTAGTCGATTGGAATTAAGAAAATTCTGTCCCTGTTGTCTCAAGCATACGATTCATAGAGAGATAAAGAAATAGATTATAGGAATGAGAATGACATTATCTATTATCTATAATATATAATAATAATGTTCTATTCTATATTCTATATCTATATTCTATATATAAATATAATACAAAATCTATTTCGTAATTTGAATTCATTTTAATACGGGCGAAATAAGATTTCCGAATAAGGAATAAACAAACTATGGATAAATCTAAACGACCTTTTCTTAAATCCAAGCGATCTATTCATAGTCGGTTGCTCCCGATCCAATCAGGGGATCGAATTGATTATAGAAACATGAGTTTAATTAGTCGATTTATTAGTGAACAAGGAAAAATATTATCTAGGCGAATGAATAGATTGACCTTGAAACAACAACGATTAATTACTATTGCTATAAAACAAGCTCGTATTTTATCTTCGTTACCCTTTCTTAATACTGAAAAACAATTTGAAAGAGCCAAGTCGACCACTAGAACTGCGGGTCTTGGAACCATAAAAAATGGGCTTACTCTTCAATTGAGTCAAAAGTACAATCTGAACTCAAACATAGATTGATATTTTTATTTATTCGAAAAATTCGAGAATCAAAGATTTGTTTGTCGTAATAAAAAAAAATGTCTTTTTTTATTGAACATACTCGTTCGTTTTGAATACTTTAGAGTATCATAGTATCCTATGTTTACTGCCATTTTTATCATACTAATTTCGATTCTACTTTCCCGGAGTTCATTCTCCGGGGAATGCCGTTTAAATCATTCCAGCGTATTTCTTCCAATCTCCTTACTTTATGCTCTCATTGAAAATCATATAAAGACAATTCCTATTTGATATAGCTATTTGTGCCAGTATTTTACGATTAAGAAAAAATTGCCTCGTGTGCAGATCATGTACAAATTTACTATAACTATAGGATACCCAACTCCCGCGAATTACTGCGTTTATTCGAGCGATCCACAAACGGCGAAAATCCCTCTTTTTTCTATCTCTATCCCGATGAGCCGAAACCAAAGCCCTTATTTTCTGTTGAGTAATAGTTCGAGTAAGCCTGGAATGAGCCCCTCGAAAGCTTGCTACAAATAAACGAATTTTTGTTCTACGTCTTCGAGCTATATATCCTCGTCTAATTCTCGTCATTGACTAAATGCAACTTTGATGAATAACTAATTAATTTCTTTTCTTTCAGTTATTCTTTTCTTATTTTCCGGTCTATTAAAAACAAAACGGATTTTTCCAATGTATAAAATCAAAATTCCTTTAAGGGCTTTTGCTACTATAACCTTCCCCTTCCGACCACGATAACATATATAAATATAAATAAATGGATAAAGAAATGGTGGGTTCCATCGTTTCTATGGTTACTTCTTAAATTAAAATTAAACAGTGAGGTTCTCTCTATACACCGGAGCTCCCTCCCCTTCAGTTATTGGTAACTTGTACAGTTCACATTCTTTGGCTCTACCTATGAATTATTCAGTAATAGATCTTTCACAATAAGATTTACCTAATTATAGTAACGGTATTTAATTATGAAGGTTAACTAGGTAGTTGACCCTGTTAGTCCGTCTATTCTTGCAAGAGTGGACGCATAATCTATCTTTTTTACTTTAGAATTTAGAAAGAGGATTTCCCCGCTTAATGGAATAACCATTTGCTACCAATGGGGAATTGCTTCTTATCTTACATTAAGATGATTGGAGATTTGCATCAACGGAAACCCATAAATTTGATACCCAAACAATAGGAATATGGGAGATCTTTTTATTTTAAAATAGTGGATAGGGTTCTTCTATTCTATCCTATTCACTGGTGCCGATCATTGATAGTGGAAGACTTTTTTCCGGACTATGTACGATCTGAACGCGTCGCACATACACTCTAGTACATGTTCCTCGACGTTGAGGACATCCCCTGAGAGCAGGAGATTTTGTGACATTTCTGATTGGCTGTCTTGTATTTCTAATAAGTTGTTTAATAGTTGGCATTCTGAATCGTATCCATAATGAGCTGGTTTAGATCGATCCTAACCTAACTGTATGATTATGAATTCCTTTTAGTTAATCGAAAAATTCAGTAAGAAGATAAAATATAAAATCATGGGACTGCGTAAAATCTCCGCTATTTTCAGTTCGCTACAAGATCAACAATTCCATAAGCTTGGGCTTCTGTTGCTGACATAAACACATCTCTTTCCATGTCTTCGGATACAATCCATAAGGATTTGCCTGTTCTTTGTACATAAACCTCTGTCAGGGTTTCCCGCAGTTTCAGTAACTCTTCTGCTTCCAGGACAAATTCTACTGTTTGCGCCTCAAAATAAGAACTGGCAGGTTGATGAATCATTACCCGGATAATATGACGTAATAAAGAGTTCCTCTTTTTCTTATGATGAGTCGACTAAAAAAGATCAAAAATAAGATGAAAAAAGTATAAATTGAACAACCGTACAGGCATCTTTTGAGCATTGCATACGGCTCTATAATAGAATTCACTTTTACCTTCCAGCAGCGAAGAAAGGTAAAAAAAAAAAAAACTACCGGACACAAATTGATAAATTTTCCAATTACCGCCCTTATTTTCTTTTTCTGAGTTAAAAAAAATACTATGATGGCTCTGTTGCTTTAAATATTTATTTTATTTCGTCCGTGAGTCAGCAATACCAAAGTTTCTTTTTGATCCAGTCAAATAAAAAAGGTTTGTGACGTTGAAACGAGCTCCCGATAGAGAAAAGAGAAGATATCCTTTAATGCCATTTTTTCGATACATAATTTAATGTTTAATACAAAAATTTGCTCCTATCGAATTCAAAGTGCCGTGCTATTATTACTTAATATTTTTATTTTATATGGCGAAGGCATAGTTTTCTGTTTTTTTCTCAAATATAAAACCCATTGGCGCCAAGCGTGAGGAAATGCTAGACGTTTGGTAATTGCTCCTCCGACCAGGAGAAAAGACCCCATTGAAGCGGCTAATCCCATGCATATTGTATGTACATCTGGGCGCACAAATTGCATAGTATCATAAATAGCTACTCCGGGTATTACCCATCCACCAGGAGAGTTTATAAATAAATAAAAATCTTTGGTCTCATTCTCCATACTGAGATATACCATAAGACTAATAAGTTGATTCGAGATCTCACTATCAACCCCTTGGCCTAAAAAAAGTAATCTTTCTCGATAAAGTCGATTGATTAGGATGAAATTGTATCCTTTTGTAACCACACAGGCACTTTTTAATGCATACGGTTAAAAAAATCAATGTGTAGATTCCAGTTCTCTTTCTTTTCTTTATGGGTTCGAAGTCAATTTTTGCATTTTTCAAGAAGGATAAGTTCTATCCCCTATAATATATAAAATAAAAAAAGAATTCAATCAACTTATCGAACTAACTTATCATTGATGTATTGTTTCACCGATATCCAATCCCAATCGCGATGTTATTTTCTTGTTCCTGTCTGGTTGGGCCTTTTCGATTCTTTTAGGTTTGTGTTCTACTCCGGGTAAAGAGCTGCCCTATTTAGATTTGCATATTATATAGACCAATAATACCATATACCATTTCTTTTTGCTTTATTACACTTTTCTTTTTTTTTTCAATCGAATAGAATATTCGACGTATTATATTACTCGATTGATAAAGTCTCCTTAAAAAAAAGGGAATCATTTATGATACAAGTAATAATCGTAGATATACTTCCAAGTTTATTTTTCTAAACGGAGCTTCGATCCTTCATTTTATTGGTTTAGCTAAGCCAACCATAAATTTTTTTAATTGTAATTACTAATATTAATAATATTAATCTGAATATTTCCTAAAAACTGGATCTAATTGTACTTCATGCTCCAAATTTTGGATAATTCAATCAATCTTTTTGAGGTGAAACAGATGATATCTCGCTCGGGAGAGATAATGGGGAATTCCCATATGACCCGGGATATCTGACAAGCCGCACTATATGTCAATCCAAGTTGAATATTCCTCTCCAGGAAGTCGAAAAGGAACTCTTGGAACACCAATGGGCATTAACTGAAAGCAAAAATGAGGCACGGTAATTTCACTTTAATGTGGAAACGTAACAATGGATTTATTGTCTTCATAATATTGGCCCTTACCCCAATCTCAGAATCTGTAGATGATAAAAGTTAAATAACAGGAAACAAAATGAATCCGATCAAATTATTTCGAATCGGCGGGTCCTTCTAATTTCTAATGATGAACAAGTACAATTCGCCCATAGAAAGTGGTCCCATTGCGTATTGGTACTTATCGAATATAAAATAAATCTGCTTCTCTTTGTTCCTCCGAACAGAATTATTATTAACACAATACCAACAAAAAATGAATTCGTGCTCCGAGATAATCCACTGAAATAAAAGGGCAAGGTCCATTGTATAGTTTTTTCCAATGCAATAAAGTGACATCGTGCCAATTTTTATTTGATATTTTGATAGTGATATAAGGGGTATTTTCATGGGTTTGCCTTGGTATCGTGTTCATACCGTCGTATTAAATGATCCCGGTCGGTTACTTTCTGTCCATATAATGCATACAGCGCTGGTTTCCGGTTGGGCCGGTTCGATGGCTCTCTATGAATTAGCAGTTTTTGACCCCTCTGATCCCGTTCTTGATCCAATGTGGAGACAAGGTATGTTTGTTATACCCTTCATGACTCGTTTAGGAATAATTAATTCATGGGGTGGTTGGAGTATCACAGGAGGGACTATAACGAATCCGGGTATTTGGAGTTACGAAGGCGTGGCCGGAGCGCATATTGTATTTTCTGGTTTGTGTTTCTTAGCAGCTATCTGGCATTGGGTCTATTGGGATCTAGAAATATTTTGTGATGAGCGTACAGGAAAGCCATCTTTGGATTTGCCCAAGATTTTTGGAATTCATTTATTTCTCTCAGGGGTGGCTTGCTTTAGTTTTGGTGCATTTCACGTAACCGGCTTGTATGGTCCCGGAATATGGGTTTCCGACCCTTTTGGACTAACTGGAAAAGTACAACCCGTAAATCCAGCGTGGGGTGTGGAAGGTTTTGATCCTTTTGTTCACGGAGGAATAGCCTCTCATCATATTGCAGCAGGGACATTGGGTATATTAGCGGGACTATTCCATCTTAGTGTCCGCCCGCCCCAACGTTTATACAAAGGATTACGCATGGGTAATATTGAAACCGTCCTTTCCAGTAGTATTGCTGCTGTCTTTTTTGCAGCTTTTGTAGTTGCTGGAACTATGTGGTATGGGTCGGCAACCACTCCGATCGAATTATTTGGTCCCACTCGTTATCAATGGGATCAGGGATATTTCCAGCAAGAAATATATCGAAGAATTGGTGCTGGGCTAGCTGAAAATCAAAGTTTATCCGAAGTTTGGTCTACAATTCCCGAAAAATTGGCTTTTTATGATTACATTGGGAATAATCCGGCAAAAGGGGGATTATTCAGAGCAGGCTCAATGGACAATGGAGACGGAATAGCTGTTGGATGGTTAGGACACCCTATCTTTAGAGATAAAGAGGGGCGTGAACTTTTTGTACGTCGTATGCCTACTTTTTTTGAAACATTTCCAGTTATTTTGGTAGACGGAGACGGAATTGTTAGAGCTGATGTTCCTTTTAGAAGGGCAGAATCAAAATATAGTGTCGAACAAGTAGGTGTAACTGTTGAGTTCTATGGTGGCGAACTCGCTGGAATTAGTTATAGTGATCCTGGTACTGTGAAAAAATATGCTAGACGCGCTCAATTGGGTGAAATTTTTGAATTAGATCGTGCTACTTTGAAATCTGATGGCGTTTTTCGTAGCAGTCCAAGAGGCTGGTTTACTTTTGGACATGCTTCGTTTGCTTTGCTATTTTTCTTCGGACACATTTGGCACGGTGCTAGAACCTTGTTCCGAGATGTTTTTGCTGGTATTGACCCAGATTTGGATGCTCAAGTGGAATTTGGAGCCTTCCAAAAACTTGGAGATCCAA